TGATGATATCGATATTGATGATAGTGACGATATTGATGATAGTGACGATATTGATGATAGTGATGATGACCTTGATATTGATACGGAGCTGCTAACTATGACGAATGTGCTAACTATGTATATGACGCCGAAAATAGACCGATTTGATATAACCCTTCAATTCGAATTAGCAAAAGCAATGTCTCCTTGCATAATATGGATTCCAAACATTCATGATCTGCATGTGAATGAGTCGAATTACTTATCCCTCGGTCTATTAGAGAACTATCTCTCCAGGGATTGTGAAAGATGTTCCACTGGAAAGATTCTTGTTATTGCTTCGACTCATATTCCCCAAAAAGTGGATCCCGCTCTAATAGCTCCGAATAAATTCAATACATGCATTAAGATACGAAGGCTTCTTCTTCCACAACAACGAAAGCACTTTTTCATTCTTTCATATACTAGGGGATTTCACTTGGAAAAGAAGATGTTCCATACTAACGGATTCGGGTCCATAACCATGGGTTCCAATGCGCGAGATCTTGTAGCACTTATCAATGAGGCCCTATCAATTAGTATTACACAGAAGAAATCCATTATAGAAATTAATACAATTAGATCAGCTCTTCATAGAAAAACTTGGGATTTTCGATCCCAGATAAGATCGGTTCAGGATCATGGGATCCTTTTCTATCAGATAGGAAGGGCTGTTACACAAAATGTACTTCTAAGTAATTGTCCCATAGATCCTATATCTATCTATATGAAGAAGAAATCATGTAAGGGAGGGGATTCTTATTTGTACAAATGGTACTTCGAACTTGGAACGAGCATGAAGAAATTCACGATACTTCTTTATCTTTTGAGTTGTTCTGCCGGATCGGTCGCTCAAGATCTTTGGTCTTCATCCAGACACGATGAAAAAAATTGGATCACTTCTTATGGATTCGTTGATAATGATTCTGATCTAGTTCATGGCCTATTACTATTATTACTATTAGAAGTAGAAGGCGCTCTGGCTCTGGCGGGATCCTCACGGACAGAAAAATATTGCAGTAAGTTTGATAATAATCGAGTGACATTACTTCTTCGGTCCGAACCAAGGAATCAGTTAGATATGATGCAAAATGGATCTTGTTCTATCGTTGATCAGAGATTTCTATATGAAAAATACGAATCGGAGTTTGAAGAAGGGGAAGGGGCCCTCGATCCGCAACATATAGAGGAGGATTTATTCAATCACATAGTTTGGGCTCCTAGAATATGGCGCCCTTGTGGCAATCTATTTGATTGTATCGAAAGGCCCACTGAATTGGGATTTCCCTATTGGACTGGGTCATTTCGGGGCAAATGGATCATTTATCATAAAGAGGATGAGCTTCAAGAGAATGATTCGGAGTTCTTGCAGAGTGGAACCATGCAGTACCAGACACGAGATAGATCTTCCAAAGAACAAGGCTTTTTTCGACCAAGCCAATTCATTTGGGACCTTGCGGATCCATTCTTTTCCCTATTCAAAGATCAGCCCTCTGTCTCTGTGTTTTCACGTCGAGAATTCTTTGCAGATGAAGAGATGTCAAAGGGGCTTATTGCTTCCCAAACAAATCCTCCTACTTCTATATATAAACGCTGGTTCATCAAGAATACGCAAGAAAAGCACTTCGAATTGTTGATTCATCGCCAGAGATGGTTTAGAACCAATAGTTCATTATCTAATGGATCTTTCCGTTCTAATACTCTATCCGAGAGTTATCAGTATTTATCAAATCTTTTCCTATCTAACAGAACGCTATTGGATCAAATGACAAAGACATTGTTGAGAAAGAGATGGCTTTTCCCGGATGAAATGAAACATTTGATTCATGTAACAGGAGAAAGATTCCCCATTCCTTAGCCGTAAAGATATGTGCCCATGAAAAGGGGATTAAGTGGAACAGAATTGGCCGGATGGTAGAGTCGTGGAAACACTTGTTTCTTCCATCTTTTTGGCCTTAGCTCCATGGAACAATATGCTACTGCTGAAACATGGAAGAATTGAAATCTTAGATCACTATGTGTGGATGATATGAACTGCCTAAACAAGAATTCTTGAACGGCGAAAGAGCCTATTACTTGCTACATCAAACAATTTCTACTAAGGAAACCATGTAAATCCATCGGAAAATACGCATGTCCGCTGAAATGGTTGTTGCTATCTGCTCCAATAACGAATCATTGGTTTCATTGAATAACTAAAGAAGATAGATAGACCTTTCTCTTCGTCTCAGGTCGATGGATCTCCTAAATTGGAAGATCTCCCATATGGATAATACACATTCCAGTTGACCGAGCCTAATTCTAATTGCTTTGTTCCGAAGCAAAGATATCCACGGAGGCGGGTTCGTCCTATTCAGATATTCACGACCAAGAGGTACGATCCTCTTTCGGATAGGCCCTGAAAGGAGAAGGAAGTCTGGAATGCCAACAGACGTCTGTCTATTCTCTAATTCACCCGACCCGATAGTACCCATTTTGAGAA